GTTTATTTGATCAAATAAAAAAGCAACTTTGGGATTGCTGAATCACAGACAAAAAAATATAATAAATATATAAAGCAACGGAGCCATCATAGTATTTTTGAATTCCTCCGAAAGGAAGGGTGGTAAGTTGATCATTTACCTATCGGGGTCTGATCGATCCTATTTTTTTCTTTCTTTGATGGAAGGTAAGGGTCAATTTTATTGTAGAGCCGTATGCAATGCATAAAAGATGCCCGTACGGTTGTTCGATTCTATCTTTTTTTCTTGTTATTCTTTTATCTTTCTTTTATCTTCCCCTCATCATGCGAAATAGAGAAACCTTTTATTATCTTATATCATCAGGGTAATGATCCATCAACCTGCTGGTTCTTTTTCTGAAGTAGCAACGGGAGAATTCATCCTGGAAGTGGGAGAACTGCTGAAACTACGTGAAACCCTGACAAGGGTTTATGTACAAAGAACGGGCAAACCGTTCTGGGTTGTATCCGAAGACATGGAAAGAGATGTTTTTATGTCAGCAACAGAGGCCCAAGCTTATGGAATTGTTGATCTTGTAGCTGTTGAATGACAATAGCCTGGATTTCGCGTCAATTCGTGATTTGAAATTACTCCTGCCGAGTTTAATATCCTATGACTTTTATTTACTATTCTATTGAATAAAAGTAATTCATAATCATCCGGTTAGGATCGATCTAAACCAGCCCATTATGTATATGATTCAACATGCCAACTATTAAACAACTTATTAGAAATACAAGACAGCCAATTAGAAATGTCACAAAATCCCCCGCGCTTCGGGGATGCCCTCAGCGTCGAGGAACATGTACTAGGGTGTATGTGCGACTCGTTCAGATCATGAACTAGAACAAAGGAAAGAGAACAATGTTCGAATATCAATGATCAAATAGGATAGAACGGAAAAACGAACTACATTTCCTATCTAAAAATAAGAAAATGGATCATATCCCTTTTATTGTGTATGAAATTTATGGTTTCTGTTGGTGTAAATCCACTCACCTCAATTCAAGATGAGAAACAATTCTCCATTGGTAGCAAATGGTTATCCATTAAGCGGAGGAAATATTAGTTAACATAGACCCCTCTTGCAAGAACGGACTAACAGGGTCAGCTACCCAGCCAACCTTCGTAATTAAATACCGTTACTGTATAGGTAGAGCTCGTTGTGAAAGACCTATTACTGGATAATTCATGGGTAGAGCCAAAGAATGTGAACTATACAAGTTAGCAATAACATTGATTAAATGAAGTAAAGGCTCCGGTGTATAGAGAAGACCTCACCGTTTAAGAAGTAACCATAGAAACGATGAAATCCACTATTTCTTTATCATTGCTATTTTTTTTATTTTTAATACCTAGTATAGTAGAATTTCGTATTTCGAGGTGAAATGCCTAGAAAAAATAAAAAATTGTGGTTGGGAAGGTTATAGTAGCCAAAGCCATTGGAATTTTTAGTTTATACATTGGAAAAATCCGTTTTGTTATTAATATACTAGGAAAGGGGCAAAAGAATAACTGAAAGAAAGGAAATCTATTAGTTATTCGTTAAAGTTTCATTTATTCAATGACCAGAATTAGACGGGGATATATCGCTCGGAGACGTAGAACAAAAATTCGTTTATTTGCATCAAGCTTTCGGGGGGCTCATTCAAGACTTACTCGAACTATTACTCAACAAAAAATAAGAGCTTTGGTTTCGGCTCATCGGGATAGGGATAGGCAAAAAATAAATTTTCGTCGTTTGTGGATCACTCGAATAAATGCAGCAATTCGTGAAAGGGGGGTATGCTATAGTTATAGTAGATTAATAAACGATCTGTACAAGAGACAGTTGCTTCTTAATCGTAAAATACTTGCACAAATAGCTATATCAAATAGGAATTGTCTTTATATGATTTCCAATGAGATCATAAAAGAAGTAGGTCGGAAGGAATCCACCGGTTAAACGGAGTTGCCCGGAGAATGAACTCCGGGAAGGTCGAATAAAAATGAATAGAATATGATAAAATATGAGAAAGTAGTCAAAATAAATATGAATCAACGCGTTCAATAAAAAAATTGCTTCTTCCCAGATTATTTTTTTTCTTACGACACGAGAATTAAATCCGGATTCTTTTATTTTTCCAACAAAATAGAAATCCGCGTTTGAGTTCGAATGGGAAGTTGAATTCAAGTGAAGAAAGAGTAAACCTATCTTTTTCTGGCTCTAAGACTAGAAGTTCTAGTGGTCGACTCGGTTCTTTCAAATTGTTTCTCATTATTAAGAAAAGGTAACAAAGATAAAATACGAGCTTGTTTTATAGCAACAGTAATTAATCGTTGTTGTTTCAAGGTCAATCTGTTCACTCGTCTAGATAATATTTTTCCCTGTTCACTAATAAATCGACTAATTAAACTCATGTTTTTATAATCAATTCGATCCCCCGATTGGATCGGGGGCAAACGCCTACGAAAAGATCGCTTGGATTTAAGAAAAGTTCGC